GAGAGCGAAATTCGCTTCATTGATACATGTACACCTACCAATTTGATCTAGATTCAAGCTATTTTCTAGAATCATAAATTCGACTTGTCCTCTGAACTAAATTAGAATTTTACTAATTCGATTAGAATTATATAATTCGAGAAAAACAATCTTCAATAACTTATCTTGATCTCTCTTCTCATATTTATCCTTTGTTTATTAATCTCCTAGCTTAGTGTGAGCTAGGCATATCTTAACAATACAATAAATGAACCAATGAATGAAAGTGTAAGAAATAGAATTAAACCCCCTCTTTTTCGACAAATTATTCCATTCCGGGCGGAATCTTTCGTACTAGAAATTTTCTATTTTATTATTATTTAATATAAATTAAGATAATTATAGATTTAGTTCTATATAATCTATATATATCTATTTATATTTAAAAATATTATATTCAATATAATGCATGGCAATTAGAATGAAGAATTCATAAATAACGAATCAAAAAAATTTTATGAAATAATGAAAATAGAGCTTGGATCGAATTATGCTATTCCATTCTATTTATATTGACAATTTGAAAAGTTGATATTATGTTATGATCATAGTCTAGTATGATGGCGGCTAATCAATTAGTATGTCTCTCACGCCCCCATCGTCTAGCGGTCCAGGACATCTCTCTTTCAAGGAGGCGGCGGGGATTCGACTTCCCCTGGGGGTAGGGTACTACAAAAGGAAGTTGATCATGGATTTCCAATTAGTCTAAAAAGGATTCTTCCTGGGTCGATGCCCGAGCGGTTAATGGGGACGGACTGTAAATTCGTTGGCAATATGTCTACGCTGGTTCAAATCCAGCTCGGCCCAACAATTCGTCAATCTACCAGGAGAAGGTATAACCTCTTGTCCTTCCGAAATACCCGATACGTAGGAGTCAAATTTTCTGCTATATCCCTTAATTTCCCTGGGATTGTAGTTCAATTGGTTAGAGCACCGCCCTGTCAAGGCGGAAGCTACGGGTTCGAGCCCCGTCAGTCCCGACGAATCCAATAAATCCATCAATTAAACTCTCTCTTTTCTGTGAAAGATGGGCCAAGGGGCAGGGCAGAATTTCATTCCCAAGAAAAAGGTCTCTTTTTTTTTTATTTTCTTTCGTATTTCTCATCATCAAACAAATAGATGCAAATTTTCGTTACTGCAACGAGTACCGATTTATGGTATAAAGATATATTTGAATTACTACAATTGTTGGTAGCATTATATTCAGGATTCCAAGTTGGGTCTTCTTTTTCTATTGTTCATAATGGAATATGGACAGAGAAGAGAGTACCACAGGGTTCTTGGTAGCACATACACAAATGGAATTTCTTTCTTATATGACCCAAAATAAAGGGAATCTAATGCCTCCCATGAGCTACGTTTCCAAATGTCATTATCTCGGGTTTTGGTTCTGATTTTGGGTAACCTCAATTAGTAAATTTACTAATTTGAATTTGAACAATCTATTTCTATTTTATTAAAATTGCACACTGAACTTTTGATATATGTGTCCTAGTCCTAATATAATAATCTGAGGAAAGAGGATAAAAGAAAGATAAAGATCGTCCCACAATAGCACCTTTCTTAGAGAAGGAATGAATAAGATTTCCTCCCTTTTTTTGATTTATTGTATTTTCGGAGTCCCATCGACATCGAAAACACTACTATTAATTAATAGAACTTTCTACTCGGATTCATCTTTACCACACGCCTTTGTCTTCAAAGAAAATTAGATCATTAAAAAAAAAGAGTTTAGAACTTAACCTCTTTCTTTTTCTATTTCACCTCTATTGTTTATTTTGGTTTGGGGCTAATGGGAGTGGAAGGGCCGTCCGATGATACTTCATCGGATAATGATACAAGAAAGGCGTAGGGTAGGTTATCGAAAAGAAAGAACTGAACAGTGAATAAAAAATTCTTGATTGGATCAGGAATCCCATTTTTGATTTGATTCGGTGTGGATAAAAGATCTTCCTATGGTATACTATTCAATTCTCGACGATGAGTTGATTTGATAGCTCAGATATTGTTATTTATAATATTGATGATTGATTCGATTCAATACCATCAAGAGGGAATTCATCCATTGAATTTACAGGCAAAAGGTTTATCATCTCTATGGGATTAAATCCCGAGTTATTGGGAAATAAAATTCAAATAAAAAAACGATTAGATTATGGAAGTAAATATTCTTGCATTTATTGCTACTGCATTGTTCGTTCTCGTGCCTACTGCTTTTCTACTTATCATTTACGTAAAAACAGTTAGTCAAAATCAAAGTAAAAATGATTAATAAATTTGAACGAAACTTGACTTCTGATGAAAAGGATTCAAATTCCGCGTCTTAACTGAAATGCGCGGACTAGAATCGGCAGTATTCGATGCGATCCGATAGTATATGGTAGAAAGAAAGATATGAATCTTTCTTTCTACCATACTTTCCTTTTTTATTGTAGTGTAAAAAAGTTCTACAGTGTATAAA